TAATAGTTGCATTGACAGTTATCTTCATTCTCAAATCCGTATTGATACTTACATTTTAAGTGGTAGTGACAATTACAGTGACAGTTACATTTATAGTTCCATTTGTGGTGAAAGTAGAAATAGTAATAAAAGTGAGAGTTCCAGTATAAGAACCAGCACTAATGGTAGTGATTTAACTATAAGAGAAAGTTCTAATGAAAGAGAAAGTTCTAATGATCTCGATGTAACTCAAAAATACAGGCATTTGTGGGTTCAATGCGAAAATTGTTATGGATTAAATTATAAGAAATTTTTTAAGTCAAAAATGAATATTTGTGAACAATGTGGATATCATTTGAAAATGAGTAGTTCAGATAGAATCGAACTTTTGATTGATCCAGGCACCTGGGATCCTATGGATGAAGACATGGTTTCTCTGGATCCCATTGAATTTCATTCGGAGGAGGAGCCTTATAAAGATCGTATCGATTCTTATCAAAGAAAAACAGGATTAACTGAGGCTGTTCAAACAGGCATAGGCCGACTAAACGGTATTCCCACAGCAATTGGAGTTATGGATTTTCAGTTTATGGGGGGTAGTATGGGATCCGCCGTTGGGGAGAAAATTACCCGTTTGATCGAGTATGCTACCAATAATTTTTTACCTCTTATTATAGTGTGTGCTTCCGGAGGGGCACGCATGCAAGAAGGAAGTTTGAGCTTGATGCAAATGGCTAAAATATCTTCTGCTTTATATGATTATCAATCAAATAAAAAGTTATTCTATGTATCAATCCTTACATCACCTACTACTGGTGGGGTGACGGCTAGTTTTGGTATGTTGGGGGATATCATTATTGCCGAACCCAATGCCTACATTGCATTTGCGGGTAAAAGAGTAATTGAACAAACATTGAATAAAACAGTACCCGAAGGTTCCCAAGCGGCCGAATATTTATTTCAGAAGGGCTTATTCGATCTAATCGTACCACGTAATCCTTTAAAAGGCGTTCTGAGTGAGTTATTTCAGCTCCACGCTTTCTTTCCTTTGAATCAAAATTCAATCAAGTAGAGCATTAAGTTCAATTATTTTATTTGTAGCAAACAAGTAGTTAGTTTATCAAAATCAAAGTAAAAATCATCAGAATAGGGTTTTTGGGTGGTATAAGATCTAATTGTAGAAAGAATCAAAAGTTGTGGATAATTTTTTTTTTGACCTATATTCCTGATTAGTAATCAAGGAGCTTTTATTAACAAGATAAAAGATAGAAAAAAGATAGAGTTTTTTATCTTTCTATATCTACCGAGAATCCCCATTTTGACTAAGAATCCCTGTTGAATCGTATTCTAACGAATCTTTCAGTAATTTGTAAGAAACTCTTTCTTTATTAAATTAAAAAACAACAACAAAAGAAGAAGAATAATAATAAAGTCGATTATCATACAGATATTTCACGTAGAAAGATGAACAAGTCCAGTTATTTAGTTCTCCATTCCTTGCACTTATTATATATACTTACTTAGATATATACTTAGGTCTATATTAATTCGAATTATTATTTAATTAAGAATTATAATTATTATAAGATATCTTTATAACAATAACAGGTACAACTAGTAAATCGAGGTACCCCATTTTATGACAATTTTCAACTTTCCCTCTATTTTTGTGCCTTTAGTAGGCCTAGTATTTCCGGCAATTGCAATGGCTTCTTTATCTCTTCATGTTCAAAAAAATAAGATTGTTTAAATCCGATGGGAATAAATCTCAGCCATTTTTTTTTTTCAAAACTTAGACTTGTATCATAACACGGATATCCATTTAGTGGAATATGGTCTAATATGCGGTTCCGCCGAACATAAATGAAAGAGCTCTTATGCATGCAGAAAATGATATATGGATAAATGAATTCTAGCTATTTTCAAATAGATCAGGATCGGCGGATGTCTGAAATGTAAAGTCAATCTATCTATATGTATGTGGATATCTATAAGGGAATCATATGAAGGGGATGTTATTATTTTAGATCTAACCAATTTGATGAATTAAATTATTCCTAAAGGTTCACATCAAAATAGTGCTAGTTGATGAGAGTTATTTCGGAAATAAAAAGAGTAAAGTCAAATTCATTTGGCTTATTCTCTCAATTTCAATAAAATGCAAACGGATTAAGTATGAGTTGGCGATCAGAACGTATATGGATAGAACTTATAACAGGGTCTCGAAAAACAAGTAATTTCTGCTGGGCTTTTATCCTTTTTTTAGGTTCATTAGGATTCTTATTGGTTGGAACTTCTAGTTATTTTGGTAGAAATTTGATATCTTTATTTCCGGCTCAGCAAATCATTTTTTTTCCACAAGGGATCGTGATGTCTTTCTATGGGATCGCGGGTCTCTTTATTAGCTCCTATTTGTGGTGCACAATTTTGTGGAATGTAGGTAGTGGTTATGATCGATTCGATAGAAAAGAAGGAATAGTATGTATTTTTCGTTGGGGATTTCCTGGAAAAAATCGTCGCA